TAGTCAATGACACAATAGACTCTCTATTTTTATAGATTAACTAAACTGCAAGAAGTTTCATTTGTTCAATAAATTTTATTTCCTCAATTTGTCCACTCCTTTAAATTTCAATTATACGTTTACCAATAATAATAAATAACTAATAAATCTAAAAAAAGGTTAAATAACGAAAAAATAAAAATTCTTCCTAAGTCTTTGACGAATGTAATCAAGACTCATTACTCATTATTATTTTGACACACGACAAGTAAAGTATGCTTAAGCTTAAGCATACTTTACTTGTCGTGTGTCGAAGACCAGGAAGGCAAGGAATCCCCCTAGAATAAATTTTCCTTTCATTTATCTTTTTTCGTTATATTCTCTGCTTAGGCTAGTATCTAGTCGAATTTTATTTTGGAATAAAAAACTTTTGATCCACTCTATGACATTGAAATATGATATATGATGATAATAGTAACATCATTCCAATTTCGATTGAAAAAGGTGAAAAAGTCAAATAGTTTTCTTCGCGATAGTTATATTATAACTAATAATGTAATGTATTATTAAAGTAATAATTTCAGACTTATTGTAAATGTAGACAAAAATATAAATAAACTTTTTAAGAATTTTTTATTGATCGTCTAAAATTGTCAAAGAATTGTCAATACGAATTATCTTCTTGTTACGATCTTTATGTTGATAAATCCACGAATCTAGAAATTCATTTCGGACAATTGAACTTTCTCAAACTGTTTCTTTTTAAGAACCAAAAAAATTTGTGCCAAAATAACAGATGCAAAGAAGAACAAAAGACCTTGTACGCGTAATGGGTCTTGAAGGACTATTTCTGCGTCTCCCTGACCAAATCCACCCACATTAGGATTACTCGTTAATGGTTGATCAAGTTTGATAGATTCACCCTCTGAAACAAGAAGCTCTGGTCCTGGAGGGATAATATCAACCACTTCACGTCCATCCAAGGCATCCGCTATGCTTATTTCGTATCCGCCTTTTTCTTTTCGTAAAATTTTCTTTACTATACCAGTTGCTGTGGCATTATAAACTGTATTATTACTCTTGCTTCCGTCAGGATAAATCTGACCCCTCCCTCTGTTACCACCTACATATATCGGATATTTTAAAAAGTAAATATCTTTCTTAGTAGCAGGGTCCGGGGAAAGAATAGGAAAGGTGATTTCACTATATTTTTGACCAGTAACAGGACCTATCACAATAATATTTTTTTTATTGGGACGGTAACTCTGAAAAGAAAGATTTCCGACCTTTTCTTTCATCTCTGGAGAAATACGATCGGCTGGGGCTAATTCAAATCCCTCAGGTAAAATAAGAACAGCCCCGACATTCAATCCCCCTTTCTTGCCGTTAGCAAGAACTTGTTTTAATTGCATATCATAAGGAATTCGAACAACTGCTTCAAATACAGTATCCGGAAGAATAGCTTGGGGAACCTCAATATCCACGGGCTTGTTAGCTAAATGGCAATTGGCACATACAATGCGTCCAGTCGCTTCTCGCGGATTTTCATAGCCTTGCTGGGCAAAAATGGGATACGCATTTGAACTGAAGGGCTTAGTCATTATATATATCATGAGCGAGACGGAAATGAATCGAGTAATCTGTTCTTTTATCCAAGAAAAAGTATTTATAGTTTGAATTTGCATGGTCCAATCATTTATCCCGAAAATTTCTACAATAAATTGGGTAGGTTGCTAGTATAGTTTCCTATCCGCGATTCTGCTATTTACTTCTTTAAACTTAATTTAATGAAATAAGAAAGAATATTACTGGAATATAGAAAGATCGGCCCGCCTTGGATGGTTAAAAATGGAAAGATAAAGTATGATTTTGAATGGTTTGCTTATGTTTATGTAAAAAAAAAAAAAAAGAAACATTATAATTTAAAATTATAATTTTATTTATATCCTTTTTATCTTTTTTCTTTTCAGTCATTCAGTGAATGATAAATCACTACAAGTGATGGGGATACACGATTTAAATAGTGGAAAATCCAATATTTAAAAATTGTATCAAGAATGACTGGAAAAGTGGAAACAAGACCCGATATAATTTGATCATTATGAGCAAATCCGAAATCTTTGTAGATAGAGCCAATCATTAGTTCCCAACCGTGGGGCGAATGAAATCCAATACATAAATCCGTTAATAACAGAATAGAAAAAGCTTTTATTGTGTCACTTAAGTTATATAGGAATTCCTGAACCCAAGAATTAATAAGAATAAGTTCTTTATTCGCCAGAATAGAATAACTGCTTAGAATAAAGAAACATATTATATTTTTCGAGAATTGGAAAATCATATGGATACAATCCTCATTATACATCTTGATAAATTGAATCGTTTCGTTGTGGATTCCGATACGAAGTTTTTGTAGATGCGTTTCCGGGTATTCCTTTACCATTTCGTCCAACAAGCGCAGCTCTTCTAATTCCATGAATTTTTCTAGAAAACTCTTTTCTTGAATATCATTCAAAAAAGTTTCCAATTTCTTAGTATTCCACCAATTAGTAACCCAGGATTCCAGACTTTTTTGACATGATAACGCGATCCACCAAGGTAAAAAGACTATAGATACAAGATATAGAAAAGTAATAAATTTTTTCTTTTTTTCAAAATTTTTCATCTCTAATTTGTTTATGAATTCGTCGCATTCGTCGACTCTATCTAGATCTAGTAGTTCTATCAAACATGAAGTCTATTACAAGTAGCCAATCCATGCATTTAGTCTCTTTTTTTTTAGGTCTTGAATCTTGAAAGAATACAGAACTAGAAAAAGAGTACACTTCTAATTCGAATGAATAAAATGCGTGTTTTCAGATATTACAATTGGTCACAAAAAATTTCCATTACTTCGATGAATACGCGTCAGAGCCACATCAATTTTAAATTAATACATTTTTTTTCACGACGAAAGAATTTACTTTCTACCAAACTCTAAAATATTGCGAAAAATTTGACGAGTTAAGCATAGTACAAAAAAAGAATTGAGGATTTGAATGTGATAAAGTAAAAAAAAAAAGAGTCAAAACAAGACAGAATAAAAAAAATTTAAGTCTCGTTATAATTATAAAAAATCCAAGTGGTTTATTATTAAAGCGAACAAAAAAAAGATTGCTAAAAAAGAAATAATGGAAAAATTGGATATGATTTCGTGTATTAGATCTAACCTATCAATTCCCGATACTGGGTAAAAAAAAATAATTCATTTATATATGGGATGAGCCCATCAATTCTTTTTTTTTTTTTTTACTAACATTGAGTTTATTACCAGCCAAAGACCCCTGCGTTGTATTTATAGACAAAAAAGTTTACCTTTTTTGGTTGTTCTGTATACGTCTGCTTTGACTCTAGTGGGCGTTCTGATAAAATTTCCATTAAGGTAGGTATGCCGTCGAAAAAGTTTGAAAAAGAGTAGAGTATTGTAGATTTTTTATTTTACTCCGAGTTAAAAGTATTTATCATTTCAAAATACTTCAATTGGTACACGCAAGAAATAGGCCAATTCAGCAGCTTTTTGTTCAATTTCTCGTGGAGTCAAATTTTCATCCGTACGGGTCAAAGGAATGGCCCCCTGGCCTCTTATTTCCAGATAAAGGACACGACGAGTATAAATGCCCTCTTTAAATTCTATTCTAATAGACTGAATATCTTTTATAAGAAATCGGAGACAGATGCGACGGTTTTTTCCAGGAAATCCCCAACGAAAAATACATACTATTCCTTCTTTTTTATCGAAAAAATCATAACCACTACCTACATTCAACGAAATTGTACACCACAAATAGGAGCTAATAAAGAGGCCGGCGATTCCATAGAAAGACATCACGATCCCTTGTGGAAAAAAAAGAATTTGCTGGGGGGGAAATAAGGATATAAAATTCCTACCGAGATAACTAGAAATTCCAACCAATACGAATCCTAATGAACCTATAAAAAGGATAATGGCCCAGCCTAAATTACTTATTTTTCGAGATCCTGTTATAAGTTCTATCCATATACGTTCTGATCGACAATTCATAATAGATCTGATTCCATTTAATTTAATTAAAATTAAAAGAAGACACCAAAGTAATTGCACTTTCCTTACTTTTTTGTGTTTTCGATGTAACTCTCATCAACTAGTATTATAATCTGATGTGAAACTTTACCTTTTTTTATCTTTTTTTTTAAGTTTACCAGTAATTCACCCAATTAGTTAGAAAAACTCTACCCCTATATACTATGTTTCTACATGTATAAGGGCTCTTTCTGTTATGCTCGTAAAAAATCACGTAGTATATGATATGATTCTGCTAAATAGATATATGTGTTAGGATTCAAGCCTAAGTTTTTAAAACATAGATTTTGGCCACAGGGCTTAAACAATCTTGTTTTTTTGAACATGAAGAAATAAAGAAGCCATTGCAATTGCCGGAAATACTAGGCCTACTAAAGGCACAAGAATAGAGGGAAAGTTAATAGTTGTCATAGAATGGGTACCTCGATCTACTATAATTGTACCTGTTTGTTATATTTTTTGTTGTTATTATGTTATTATATTAATAAATTAATTAGAATTCTAATTAATTTATTCTTATATCTATTCTTTAGAAGTGAATATAGTATATAAAAAGTGCAAAGAATGTAGAAGTAAAAAAAAGAAGCTTTCTACATATAGCTATATTAATCTAAAAATCGCATTTTTTTGATTCTAATAAAAAACTTTTGGACAAAGCAAAGAATTGACTTTAATTCTCGACTTTATTTATTTTTTTTACAGGAAAAAAGGCGTGCAGCTGAAATAACTCACTTAGAACGACTTTTAAAAGATTGCGTGGTACGATTGGATCAAATAAACCCTTATGGAATAAATATTCGGCTGCTTGTGAACCCTCAGGTACTGTCTTATTCAATGTTTGTTCAATTACTCTTTTACCCGCAAATGCAATGTAGGCGTTGGGTTCGGCAATAATGATATCCCCCAACATCCCAAAACTGGC